TTTTTTTAATTGTTATTATATAATTAAATAAATTTAAATAAGATCTTTATTTTTTATTTTAATATTGTTTCCTTTATAATTTTAAAATTATTTTTAGGAAAAAAAAAAATAATTAACTAAAGAGACCGATCTGTGAGTTTTTTTTAAGATGTTATATTTTTGCATTAAAAATTGTGTTAAAATGCTAGGATTGTTAAAGAAATTCGTCTATTAAAAATTGTAAAAATGTCTTGATTTTACGTCTTAACCCGTGACGGTTAACATCGGGATGCAAAAAAATGTGGAAAATTTGAAGTGTGCTGATTTGCCAAAAATTCGAGCATCTCAAAAAAAAAAATTTAAAAAAGAAGAAAAAATATTTTTTTGACAGGAATTTTAGGACCCTCTTTCTTATTTCACCATATATATTATATATATAATAATACTTATATGTATATATATAAGTATATATGTATATATAACTCCTACTCATTAAAAGAGTAGGAGTTATATATACATACATTAATATATATATATGTATATATGTATATATATATTAATAATAAGGAAATTTGTATGAGGATATTCATATCTCTTAAGGACTCTCCAGTTTTTAAGGATAAAAAAAAAAACTGGAGAGTCCTAAATTCTAAGTAGGTCTTTAATTATTATAAACTATTAATTTAATTAAGTGAGTTGTAATTTTGGAGTATTTATAAAAATGGGTGTTATGGAAATTTTGTTAATTATTTAATATATTTTATTTTAGTAAATTAATTTTTTATTTCTTTTATTTACATGTTAATTTTTGTGAAATAGCGTTTTTAATAACTTTTTAGGCAGTAATTGTAATTGTTTTTTAATGAAAATTAGATGTATAAATTGATTCTAGACTCGACTAATTTTGTGCCAGCAGTTGCGGTTATACGATTGAGTCAAAAGAATTTTTAAAATAAATTAATTATTTATTTAGTTAAAAAAATTAAAATTAAGGTTTTGAAGGTAAAATTTAATTTTTGGAATTGAGATTTTTGTTAATAATTAAGAAATTGATAAGTAAACCAGGATTAGATACCCTGTTATTAAAATGTAAATTTATTGGAGTAGTAAAAGTTAATATCTTGAAACTCAAAAGATTTGGCGGTATTTTATCTTATTAGAGGAACCTGTTTATTAATTGATATTCCACAACTTAAATTTACTTTTACTAGTTTATTTGTATACCGCTGTCATGAATCTATTAATAAGTTTATTTTCGAGATTTTTTATGTAAATTATGTTAGGTCAAGGTGCAGTATGTAAATGATTAAAATGGGTTACATTATTTATTATGAATGAATTATTTATGTTAAAGAAAATATGAAATGGGATTTATAAGTAAAATAATTACTAGAGATTTTATATGAATAGAGATCCTAAAATATGTACACATTGCCCGTCGCTCTTGTTTAAAATAAGATAAGTCGTAACATAGTAGATGTACTGGAAAGTGTCTCTGGAATTAGAGAGTAAATAGCTAATTTAAGTTTATTTTTTACACTAATAAGATACCTATCAGGTTTTACTTTTTATTTAGTTCAATAGAAGGAAAGGTGATGAATATTAATTTTTATATTGTAGAGGGAGGCTATATTATAAAAATTAATAAAAAATTCATTCATTGTACCTTTTGTATCAGGGTTTATTTACATTTAGATTTAAGAATTTTTTCTCGACAATTGAAGATTTAAATGGTTAAAGTTTTTGTGTTTCATTATTTAAGCTTGATAATTATTTAGTTTTGAAAAAAAATCAGATTTTTTTTATCTAGTTACTTTTCGATTGATTTAATTAGTTTTATTTGGGCAATTAATTGTTATAATAGAAAATGTTCTTAGGGATAATCTTGAGATAAAATTTTTAGCTTTGTTCGAAATAATAATTTTATAAGTTTAGAGTTAGCAATTTTTTTAATATTCAAAAATTACTTTAATTTTTTTTTAATTATTTAAAAGTAGCTTTAAGGGGAGGTAAAGTTGCTTAATTTAATTAAAAAATTATGAGAATAATGATGAAATTAGTAGAATAAAAAGTGTAGTTTAAGAATTCGGCAAAACTAATTTTTGACTGTTTAACAAAAACATTTCTGAGGGGAAGATGTTTTTGGTTTGACCTGCTCAATGCTTTAGTAAATAGCTGCAGTATTTTGACTGTACAAAGGTAGCATAATCATTAGTCTTTTGATTGAAGGCTTGTATGAAGGGTTGAACAGAATATTAACTTTTTCAATTACACGAAATTTTAATTTATAATTTATGTTAAAATGCATAACTGTTTGAAAGGGACGATAAGACCCTGTAGAATTTAAAAATGTTGGCGATAAAAAAGATTTTTTTGTTGGGGTGACAGTAAATAAACTTTTACTTAATTTTCATTTTTTGTGATTGAAGGATCCTTATAATTAAGATAAAAAGATAAAATTACCTTAGGGATAACAGCATAATTTTTTTTGAAAGATCTTATTAATAAAAAAGATTATGACCTCGATGTTGAATTAAAATTAAGTTCAGACCGGCGTGAGCCAGGTTGGTTTCTATCTTTTTAATTGATTTGTAGTTTAGTACGAAAGGACCAATTACATTAATTTTTATTATTGGGGTTGAATACAAGTAAACTTAATTGAAGCATTAATCTATTTTGGCAGATTAATGTGTTAAATTTAGGATTTATTTATGTAAAAAATTTACAGATAGAAATATTTGTGAATTTTTTATCTTATCTGTGCATGATAGTTTTTTCTTTAGTTGGAGTAGCTTTTTTAACATTATTGGAACGGAAAATCTTAGGGTATGTTCAGTTACGGAAAGGGCCTAATAAAGTTGGAGTAATTGGACTTTTCCAACCTTTCTCAGATGCTGTGAAATTATTTACTAAAGAATTTTTTTTTCCTGTGAAGTCTAACTTTAACTTATATTGAGTGAGTCCTGTGATTTCTTTTATTACTAGTGTAAGAGTGTGACTGGTGTATCCTTATTTTTTTGGATTAATGGGGTGGAAGTTGGGTGTTTTATATTTTTTTTCTGTTATAAGTTTCAGAATTTACGGGATTTTAATTTCTGGGTGGTCTTCTAATTCTTGTTATTCTGTTTTGGGAGCTTTGCGGGTAATTGCTCAATCTATTTCTTATGAGGTTAGTTTTTTTTTGATAATTTTATGTATCTTGTATTTTTGTGGCTCTATGAGCTTGGTAGATTTAAGAGAAGTACAGGAAAAGACATGGTTTGTATTTCTCCTGTTTCCTGTTTTTTTAATGCTTATAGTTTCTTTTTTAGCCGAGTTGAATCGTACTCCTTTTGATTTTTCTGAGGGGGAATCTGAATTAGTTTCGGGGTTTAATGTTGAGTATGGAGGAGTGGGGTTTGCTTTTATTTTTTTATCTGAGTATCTTAGAATTATTTTTTCGAGTGTGATTGTTTCTTTATTTTTTTTAGGAGGAAGGCCTGGATTTTTGTTATTTTATTTAAAGTTACTACTTGTAAGAATTATCATTATTATTATTCGAGGTACATTACCTCGCTATCGTTATGATAAATTGATGAATATGTGCTGAAAAAGCTATCTTACAGTAAGTTTATTAATGATTTTATTTTATTTAAGCATAAGTTTTTAAAGAGACCAAATTCCGGTAAATTTAGGTTGAAGCTTAAAGGAATTTCTTTTTTTTACTTTCAAGGTAAATATTTTATATAAATTATTAAGCTATTTGAGGAGCTTATCTCATAGTTGTTGGGAAAGGGGGAGTATAATAAAAATTGTGAAGTACAGAACTGTTAAAATTTGTCTAATTTCAATATAGGGATGTTCTACTGGTTTTATTCCGATTCATGTTAATAAAATCGTTAAATTCACTCAAATTCAAAATAACTGTTGAGTGGGGGGGTAGAATTGTAATCCCTTTAAGTATCTTTTAGGTATGAAAGATAAAATTACTAAAATTAAAATTGATGAGACTAGTGCAATCACTCCTCCTAGCTTGTTAGGAATAGCTCGTAAAATAGAGTACGCAAATAAAAAATATCATTCTGGTTGGATGTGAAGAGGGGTTACAAGCGGGTTTGCTGGGATAAAATTGTCTGGGTCATTGAGGAAGTAAGGGTACTGTAAGGTAATTAGACTGAAAATAAAAAGGAAAATTAAGTATCCTGTTAGATCTTTAATTAAAAAGTAGGGGTAAAAGGGGATTTTATCGTTATTTAAAGGTATACCTAAGGGATTAGAGGATCCTGTTTCATGAAGAAAAATTAAGTGAGTAATAATTAAAGCAGATAAGATAAAAGGTAAAAGAAAATGAATAGTGAAGAATCGTGTAAGTGTGGGGTTGTCAACTGCAAAGCCTCCTCAAAGTCACATCACTATCATTTCTCCCAGGTACGGGATTGCTGAAAGTAGGTTTGTAATTACCGTGGCTCCTCAAAAAGATATTTGTCCTCATGGAAGTACATATCCTATAAAAGCTGTTCCTATTAATAAAAATAAGATTATAATTCCACTTAACCAAGTTTTTTTAAATTGAGCAGAATTGAAGTAAATGCCTCGTCCTACGTGAAGATAAATAAATATAAAAAAAAAAGAGGCTCCATTTGAATGAATTACTCGGATTAATCATCCGTTATTTACGTCTCGACAAATATGAATAATTCTGTCAAATGCAATTGAGGTGTCTGCTGTAAAATGTATAGCTAAGAAAATACCTCTAATAATTTGGATTATTAATATAAGTCCAAGGAGAGAGCCTAAATTCCAAAAGATATTGATGTTTGAAGGAGTAGGTAGGTTAATTAAAGAATAATAAATGGGACTAGTAAGTGAAGATTTTTTCATAGGTACCGAGAACATTAGTATTTTTTTCGCATGGGGCCTTTATTTAGAGAGAGAATTTCAATTATAATGATTAATATAACTAATAAATAAAGGAATATGAAATTGGATGATACTATATTTAAAGATATGAAGAGTTTAATGAATTCTATATTATGAAAGTCTTTTATGTTTAGGAATTCATTAGTTGAGATTACAAGCTCAAAGTTTCTTAAAAAGTTTATCATGAAAGAGATACATATCAGTTGATAAAATTTAGGTCGAATGAAAGTAGGTTTTTTATTTGATGAAATTCTCGTTATATAGAGGAATAAGATTAATAATCCTCCAATTATTACTAAGAATAAGGTTAGAGGCACTCATGAGGATTGAGTAAGAATTCGGCTACAGATTGCAAAGACTATTGTTTGTGCAAGTAGGATAATGCCTAAAGAGATGGGGTGGGAAGTAGAGAGAATGGTGGAAGAATTAACAATAGACAGGAGTATCATGATTTTTGTGATTTCAGAGAATAGTTTAACTAAAATATTAGTTTTGGAGACTAGAGATGTATCTTTATTTCGCTGATGTTTTAGAATTATTTATCTTTGATTTACAAAATCAATATTTTCTGTTAAACTACTAAAACTTTGTATATTTTTATTAGTTGTTTATTTATATTTAGTATTAGAGCAGGAAGTTTTTTTTATTTGAAAAGTCATTTAATTGCAATATTAATACTATTAGAATTTATGAGAATTGTACTTTTGTTTTTATTGTTAAATTTTTTAGTTGGGTTTGCGTATGATCTATGTACTGTTATTTATTTCATTATTGTTTTAGTTTGTGAGGCTGTTATGGGACTTGTTTTGGTAACTTTGTTTGTTCGGTGTCATGGGTCAGATTATTCTCAAGTATCTTTAATACATGTATGCTAGAGGTTTTATTAGGGCTATTTTTTGTAGTGGTTGTAAAAGATTGATTTGTAGTTTCTTATTCTTTGATTTTTTATATTATTTATCTTTTTTTTTGTATCGAAGACGAGGGGGAGACTTTAATTAAGATTATTTTTATGCTATTAAGATTGTGGCTAATGGTTATAATGTTTATGTCTGTAGACCAAAAATTAAAAAGATTAGATTTATTGTTTATTTTTATTTGATTGTTAGGAAGACTTTTTTTTGTGTTTTTTGTGGATACTTTAATTATATTTTACGTAGGTTTCGAGATAAGTGTTATTCCTATCTTACTTATTTTATTTGGGTGGGGGTATCAGCCGGACCGGCTAGAGGCTGGGGTTTATATACTTGTTTATACTGTTTTGTTTTCGTTACCTTTACTTTTAAAAATTTTTTGCTTAGACGAAGAAGTGGTAGGCTCGGGGGTACTAGAGTTTTTTATGTTTTCAATAGCTTTTTTAGTTAAAATTCCTTTAGTTGGGCTTCATCTTTGACTTCCTCGAGCACATGTAGAAGCTCCTGTATTTGGATCTATAATTTTAGCTGGTATTATGCTTAAATTGGGAGGGTACGGGGTATTTAAGATTTCTTTATTAATTGGAGATTTTTTTTTTAAGAATTCAAAAGTTTTAATTGTATTTAGTGTTATGGGGGGGGTAGTTTTAAGAGGTATTTGCTTTGTCCAAAGAGATTTGAAATTACTTATTGCATATTCTTCTATCATTCATATAAGTGTTGTTTTATCAGGCATACTAACAATACAGAATTTGGGCTTTACGGGAGCTGTTTTAATAATAGTGGGTCATGGTTTTTGTTCTTCTGGGTTATTTTGTGTTTTAGGTATGACTTACAAACGAACTATAACACGAAGTATTATTATAAATAGGGGGTTTATTTCAATTATTCCTATTTGTAGCTTTTGGTGGTTTATATTTTGTTCTTCTAACTTATCTTTTCCTCCATGTTTAAATTTGCCGGGTGAGTTATTTTTATTTCTGAGAGTTATTGTTTTTAATAAATGTATATATGTAATTTTAGGGATTTTTGGGGTTTTAAGTTCTTTGTACAGAGTTTATCTTTTTTCCTTTTCTCAACAGTCTTTTTGTTGAAGATTTTACTCGTTTAAGTCTTTTTCATTTTTTGAGTCTTTATTATTATTTTTGCATTGAATTCCACTTAATATTTTAATTTTAGATTTAAGTTTGATGTGTTTTTATTAAAGTAGTTTAATGAAAATATTGATTTGTGGAATCAGAGATTAAGTATTACTTTAATTTTGAAGAAAACCAGAAAGTTTTATTTTATCTCTTTTTTCATGATTTTGGTATTTATTGCTATCTTATTGTTAGCTTTTTATTTTTTGTGGAGAGGTTGGTGTGTTTATTTAGAGGTGGAGCTTTTTTGTTTGAATTCACTTGGTTTTTTTTTTATTTTTTTTGTTGACTGAGTTTCATTACTTTTTATGGGGGTTGTTTTAATTATTTCTTCCTTAATTTTAATTTATTCGCGGGGGTACATGGGTAAAGAGTGCTATCGATTTTTATGATTGACTTTTCTTTTTATTGTGTTTATGTTAATCATAATTTTGAGCCCTAGAATGTTAGGGGTTATTTTAGGGTGAGACGGACTGGGGTTAGTTTCTTTTTGTTTAGTTATTTATTATCAAAGTTTTAGCTCTTATAATTCTGGGTTTATTACAGCAGCTTCCAATCGTGTTGGGGATACTATAATTATTTTATCTATTATTTGAGCTAGAGTTGATGGGGGGTTTATATTTTGGGAGTCTTGTGAAGGGATACTTTTTTTTATGTTAGCATGTTTCACGAAGAGTGCTCAGGCGCCGTTTAGAGCATGACTCCCAGCAGCTATAGCAGCTCCAACTCCTATTTCTTCTTTAGTTCATTCTTCTACTTTGGTAACTGCTGGAATTTACATGATAATCCGGTTTTACGATTGTTTTTTACAAGCTTCTCTTATAGGAGAAGTGTTAGTTATTTCTCTTATTACAATTATAGTGGCAGGAGTGAGAGCTTTACAAGAGTTTGATATAAAACGTCTTGTAGCTTTTTCTACGTTAGGACAGCTGGGATTTATAACTATAATTTTTTCTTTAGGTTATTTTTATATTGCTTTTTTTCATTTGCTCACTCATGCTTTATTTAAAGCTTTACTGTTCATGTGTACGGGGTCTGTGATTCACAGAAGATTCGGGATTCAAGATTTACGAAAAATAGGGAGTTTAATAGTAAGTCCATTAACAAATGTGAGATTAAAAGTTTCTTTATTTAGATTAATGGGAATGCCTTTTTCTTCAGGGTTTTATTCTAAAGATTCTTTGTTAGAATTAACTTTCTGTAGATACAGAGGGATGGGGGTAGGAGCATTAATAGGGGTGATAGCTTTAATTACAATCGCTTATAGTATTCGAGTAATTTATTATTTTTCTTCTCTGTCAGGGTGAGTCATGTGAATCGGGGGAGCTGCAAATTTGAGCGGTCCTGTTGTAGCATTGACTGTCATTAATATTTTATCTGGGGGAATTTTTAACTGACTTATTCCTGAGTTAAATTTGATTTGTTTGGGGTATTTAAAGTATTTCCCCTTAGCCATGTTGTTGATGGGGTTTGTGTGGTGTGGAAAGATTAATTTAAGAGTGCCTGGAATGTGAGGGTTTAGAAGTTTGCTTTACATAAATAGACTGACAAAAAGATTGGGGGTTTTAATTAAATTTTTCTTTGTGGTAATAAAATTGTTAGATCAGGGATGAGCAGAAGGGACTTTAACTTTTAAGAAATCATTAATTTTACGTGTCTCTTTGCTACTAAAAAGTTCTTCTGAGAAGCATCTTACAATATTTTCTTCAGGGGTTGTTTTATTAGGCGCACTAATAGTGTTTCCTGATAGTTTAAAGAGAACAGAATTTTGAAGAAATTAAAGTAGTGTAAAACTTTTGGAAGAATCTTCTTCACATTGAAAGAGTGAAATTTTTATTGTAAACTACAAAAGGGGGTGTCTAACAATGACTTGCTTTGGGATAGTTAGCAGCTTTCCCTAAGACTCCTTGTGTAAGGATTAACTTCCATTTGAATTATTAACAATAATTTGTCTCTCTTTTTGACTTTTACACAAAAGTAAGGATTTTTCTATTTTTAGGTCGAAACTAAATGTAAATTCTTTTACTTCTTACTTGTCAGGTTAACAGTAACTGCTATTTCTAAGTGCAATTTAGATGTTTTATAAACTTTAACCCTATTGTCAGTCTATGGATCCTTGTTTTCATTCTAGAATTAACCCTAAAATCAAGATAGAGAAGAGGAATAGACACGAAATTATTCAATAAAGAATGTTAATTTGTGTGATTAGAATGGGGGTGGGGAGTACAAGAGTGATTTCAATATCAAAAATTAAAAATATTAGTCTTACAGAAAAAAAGTGAATGGAGAATCTAATTCGAGGTTTAGAGAATGGGTCAAACCCACACTCAAACGGTGAAGATTTTTCTCGGTCTATTTTTTTATGAAGGTTAATTACTGGAATCACTGAAAGTAACGTTATTAGCATGGTGGAAATAGTAATAATAAAGGTCATACTTAAAATTATTATTCTATCACAAGATTTTTTAGATGGAAGCTAACTGTAATTTTTATACTAATAGAATATTTACCTCATCAGTAAATTGTTATATACAAGAATAGTCACACTACATCAACAAAATGTCAGTATCAAATAGATATTTCTATACCTAAATGATGAGAGAGAGAGAAGTGGATGTTTTTTAAACGTAGGAACACATGTGTTAGAAATAGAGTTCCAATAATTACATGAATTCCATGAAAGCCAGTAGTTAAAAAAAAAGTTCTTCCATAAACGGAGTCACTAATTGAAAATGGTGAGAAGAAGTATTCATAGAATTGCAAGAATGAAAAGTAAATTCCTAGCGTGATCGTAGTTATTAAACTAATTTTTGTTGTTTGTCAATTATTGGAACATATTCTTGCGTGAGCTCAGGTTACAGAAATGCCCGAGCTTAGTAAAATTACGGTATTTATAAGAGGAATATTTATTGGGTTAAAAGTATTAATGTTTTTAGGGGGTCATGTAAGTCCTAATTCATGGGTGGGGGATAATCTATGATGGAAAAATCTTCAGAAAAATCTTACAAAAAATAAGATTTCTGATGTAATAAATAGGATTATCCCATATTTTATTGAGGTTACTACTGAGTATGTGTGGTTACCTTGAAAAGTTCTTTCTCGTTGGATATCCCGTCATCAAATGAGTATAATTCAGATAATGAGAATAAAGGAGAGATTTATAGGAAGATAAAATTTATTATTAAAGAATAGCAGTGTCATATTTGCGTAATTTAGGATAACAAGAGAAATGATTAGAGGTCAGGGAGAGGGATCAACAAGATGGAATTGGTGGTTTTTCATTAAGATATTTCTCTAGAATATAAAGTTATGAGTACTGAAAATACATATGATTGAATTAGTCCTACTATTAATTCGAATCTCAAGAATAAAGTTTGGGTAACCAAAATTGCTCTTCAAAAATAGGAGGAAGGATTAAATGTGTTTCCTAGTAAGGCTATTAAAAGATGCCCAGCAATTAGATTAGCTGTTAAACGTACTGCTAAGGCTATTGGGCGAATAAAATTTCTTGTTAGTTCAATTAGAACTATAAGAGGTATGAGGATGTTAGGAGTACCAGAGGGTACTAAATGTGCTATTATTGATTTTGTAATAGTTGCTCAGTAGAATATAATAATTGATGTTCAAATAGGGATGGACAGGGCTAGAGAAAAAACTAAATGGGCACTGGAGCAGAATGTATAAGGAAAGTTTCTTCTTAAGTTATTGACTATAATTATTATAAAAAGAGTTGTTGGTAGGAGGGTTCTTCCTTTAATTAGGATGTTACTCGAAAATAAAGCTTTGAATTCTTTGTTAAGAGATTTAATTAATGTTTGGAATGTCATGAGTAACTGAGAGTTAAATTTTCATATTGGGATAGGAATAAATATTAATGTGGTTAGAATTAACAGTCAGTTTAACGGAATTAAAAAGATTGCTGTTGGATCAAATATTGAAAATAATCTTGCTATCATTTAATGGAGAATTTTTTTTTATGAAGGGGGGAGAGTCTACTTGTAAAGGGTTTGAGGGAAAAGAATAAGATTGTTCTTATATAAAGAAGTACAGAAATAGTTAAAATTAATAAAAATACTCATGGAAGAGGGGCTATTTGTGGTATCAAGAGGTAATATTATTATAACTTTGATTTGACAATTCAATATTATGGATGTTTAACTAACTTCTTAATTTTTTATTTAGGGTATGTGCTTTTACCATTAATTGATTTAAGAGACCACTACTTGCTTTTCAGTCACTAAATAAATTAAATGTTTTAATTCACGAAGTAAAGTATGAAATTGGGATAATATCTACGGCAATAGGTATAAATGAATGATTGGCTCCACAGATTTCTGAGCATTGCCCAAAAAATTTTCCTGAGCGGCTGGGGAACAGAGAAATTTGATTTAATCGTCCTGGAGTGGCGTCTATTTTAATTCCTATGGCTGGGATGGTTCACGAGTGAAGTACATCAGATGATGTTGTTACTAGTCGGGTTTGACAGTTTATTGGGATGGGAGTAGAGTTATCTACTTCCAGTAGTCGGAATGTACTAGGTGTTGATATGTATGAGTCAAATTCAATGTTATTAAAATCATTATATTCGTAGCTTCAGTATCATTGATGTCCGATGATTTTGATTGTTAAGAGGGGATTATAAATCTCATCTATGAGGTACAAGAGATGGAGCGAGGGGAGTGCAATAAATCTTAAGATAACTGTGGGGACTAAAGTTCACACCAGTTCGATTATTTGGTTTTCAAGGATTTTCTTTGAGGTAAATTTTCTAGTTATTATTTTAATTATAAAAAAAGATACTATTGATAAGATACTCACAATAATAAGTATTCTGTAATCATGAAATAAAATTAATTGTTCTATAATTGGGGAGGCGTTGTCGTAAAGTGAGACTTTTATTCAATCTATTACTAAAGGAATAATAGAATTTCATATTTAAATTTTAAATTTAACACATTTGTTTCTGACACATTAGTTATTTGTTTGTAATTGAGGGGATTTCAGAATAACTATGTTCGTGAGGGGGGAAATTTTGCATTCATTCAATTATAGCGAAATTTGTGTTGAAGATTAGAATTCGTTTAGACACGAAGGATTCTCAAATAATAATTATTATTAAAATAACTGAGAATAGTGAAATTATAGATCCTAGTGAAGAAATAATGTTTCAAGAAATAAGTAAGTCGGGGTAATTAGAATACCGACGGGGTATTCCTATTAATCCTAGAAAGTGTTGAGGAAAAAATGTTATGTTAACTCCTAGGAAGGTTCTTAAAAATTGAGCTTTTAATATAATTTTGTTTATTGTTAAGCCTGTTATTAAAGGGAATCAGTTAATGAATCTTGCAATAATTGCAAATACGGCTCCCATGGACAGAACGTAATGGAAATGAGCAACTACGTAGTAAGTGTCATGTAAAATAATGTCAATAGAGGAGTTGGCTAAAATTACTCCTGTTAATCCCCCTAACGTGAATAAAAAAATAAATCCTAAAGATCAAATTATTCTTGGGGAATAATTTATTTTTATTCCAAAGATAGTTGCTAGTCAACTGAAAATTTTGATACCTGTCGGTACCGCAATAATTATAGTTGCTGAGGTGAAGTAAGCTCGTGAATCTACATCTATGCCTACAGTAAATATGTGGTGTGCTCAAACAATAAATCCTAGGATTCCAATGGAAAGTATGGCATAAATTATTCCTAAAGAGCCAAATGCTGAGAGTTTCCCTCTTTCTTGGGCTGTAATATGAGAAATTAATCCAAATCCAGGAAGAATAAGAATGTATACTTCTGGATGTCCAAAAAATCAGAATAAGTGTTGATATAAAATGGGGTCTCCCCCTCCGGCGGGGTCAAAGAAAGTAGTATTTATATTTCGATCAGTTAATAGTATAGTGATTGCTCCTGCAAGAACTGGAAGTGCTAGCAAGAGTAAGAAAGCGGTAATTAACACGGATCAGACAAATAAGGGCAATTTTTCTATAGAATGCAGATTTCTGCGCATGTTGATGATTGTAGTAATGAAATTAATAGCTCCTAGAATAGAAGAAATTCCTGCGAGGTGTAGTGAAAAAATTGCCGTGTCTACGGAGTATCCACTATGAAATATGGAATTTGAAAGCGGAGGGTAAACTGTTCATCCTGTACCTACTCCTTGGTCGGTTATACTTCTCAGTAAAAGTAAATATAGAGATGGGATGAGTAGTCAGAAACTAAGATTATTTAGGCGTGGGAATGCCATATCTGGGGCTCCGATTATTAACGGGACTAGCCAATTTCCGAAACCTCCAATGATGATTGGTATTGTTATAAAAAAAATTATAATGAAGGCGTGGGAAGTCACAATGGTGTTGTAGATTTGGTCGTTTATTAAGACAGGGGAGGACTGTCTTAACTCTAGTCGGATAATTAATCTAAGGGAGAGTCCTAGTAATCCTGACCAAATCCCAAAAATAAAATATAAGGTTCCAATAGTCTTATGGTTAGTTCTTAAAAGTCATGTCATTGACAGAATGGCTGATAAAAGCAGGGAACTGTAAATTCTTTTATAAACATTGTTTTTTTGTTAGATTTTTTATTCAACTATGATTTTGAAGTGCAAATTCAAAGGTAACTTTAGAGTTAAAAATTTTAACAAAGTCTAAAAATTTTCATTTCCAACTTTGAAGGTTAATAGTTTTTTGCTTAACTTAAGACTTTTCTAGGGTAACAAGAGTCTAAGTTAAGTTATTAAGATGAATATTAATCCTGAAATTAGGTTTAATAAGGTTAGGGAGATTAAATTTCACTTGGGAGGAGAGTGAATTTTTCATTTTTTGGAAAAGGAAGAGTATAGGAGTATGCTTATAGTTAACTTTATGTAAAAAAATAAAGTAAAAATTGATATAAAAATTCTAATTAATGAAGTTACCGGGAGAAGGGAGATTATTTTTTTTAATACAATTCATTTAGGGACAAAACCTACAAAGGGGGGGAGGCCTCTTAGAGATATTATTAATCTGATAAATGAAAGTTTTTTAAAAAAATTTTGTGATTTAATTTGGGTAACTCATTTAATTTTGTTTTCTAGGATAAAACTTATAAGTAATAAATTTATTTTAAAATAAATAATAAAAAATAAGTAAAATAAAAATATAGATTCGGTTAATCTTAGTATTATTCAGCCAGAATTGTTGATTGAAGAAAAAATGATTATTTTATTTAAGGAGGATTGATTAATCCCTCCTAAAGATCCAATAATAATGTTAAGGGGGATAACTCATTTTATTAAAGGGGTTCATGATGAAAATATAATTAATATAGGAATTATTTTTTGTATTGTGGTTAATAAGAATAAGTTAGTGGGAGATAATTTTATTCTAATATTAGGGATTCATAAATGAAGTGGGGCAATTCCACTTTTAAATATTAATGCTAAAGGGGGGGTCAATGCATAAATAAAAAAAGGTTCATTGGAGAAAGTTGTTTGTGAGGTGATTGAGAATAAAAATATCAAAGATCCTGCAGATTGAATTAGGAAATATTTTATAGAGCTTTCTGTCGAGTTGAAAGTTTTAGTTTGTAGAATTATAAAAATGAAAGTTAGGAGATTTATTTCTATGCCGATTCAAATTGACATCCAGGAATTGGAAGATAGTGAGAATGTAATAGAGATAATATATATAGGGAAAATAATTATGTAATAATTTTTCATTAGAAAAAAGGTGGAACCTATAGCTGGGTTATGAGTCCAGTAGCTTTAAAATTAGCTTATTTTTCTTTGGCTTACGTTTAGATGTCTGGCATATAAATTTTTGAAATTTAAAGGTTAAACTAGTGTTTAAAAATGTAATTATTAGAAAGAGTTTACGAGACATAATTTATTACATCAAAATAATCCTTTCAAATTCAGGCATCTTTCT